CGAGCTAAAATAAAATGTCGATAACTCTAGTAAACTAAAGTCATCCTTTAATAGCTATACTATTTTGCTTCAATTTATTTTCTACAAATAAAAACAAAATTGGAAGATTTAGTTACGATTAGAAATCTACTTTTCTATCTCCATCCATGGATCCTTTACTCATACTCAGTCAATTGGAAGTATTGATCCAATTGAATAATTATGTTTCGCAATTTCATAATCCAATTAAAAAATTTTAAGTGATCCTTGGATACAAATCACGATATTTTAGATTTTTCCTCCAATATGTCATTGAGAGGTAAAGGATTAAATCCTTTTAAGAAATAAAGTTTTTTATCGGAATATGAATCAAACCGAAAAGACCCCTTAACTTTTTAAGGGGGTTATTTGAACGAATCACACTTTTACCACTAAACTATACCCGCTACAATGCGATTATTATATACAAAGGGCCTTTTGTCGAACAGGGATAATTTGGGCTAATCAAAACAGGAGCATAAAAGAATCATGAAAATGAGAGTGTTGACATTTTTCGTGGGGATTCAAAAATAAAAAAATAATAAGAAATGACGTATTGATGTTATATTCTTTTATCTAATAATAAGAATGGAAAGAGCCCTTCGTCTTTTTGTTGTTGCTTTAATAGCAACCCCTTTTTTTTTATTAGAGAAACCGTTTTAGCTAGGATTCGTTGGAACAAAAAAAGGGCCCGGCTAGGTACTTACCAGGCCAGGCCACGGGAATAAAAAGGGCCCTTTCGAACAAAATCAAAGCAAAGAGGTCTTCTTTCTGTTTTTTCTATTGAATCTTTCGATCCCTTACTTGAACTAACTGTAATTGCTAATACAAGTTGTAGATAGAATATAGATAAGATAAAGAAAGAGAAAGAAATACTTTTTCAATCCTTATTTCATGTGTAATGTAACATAGTAATTATCTTTTTCAATTGGGAGAGATGGCTGAGTGGACTAAAGCGGCGGATTGCTAATCCGTTGTACGAGTTATTCGTACCGGGGGTTCGAATCCCTCTCTTTCCGTTTTTGTTGATGACTTGATATTTGATTTCTCTTTCAAATTTCGTCAATCCTTTTTAATGTTTCCTGGTTAACCATGTGGAATAGATAAAAAATCCTAAGAAAATTTAAAAATCAAGCAATGAAAATGAAAACTCCCTTTTTTATTCTTTTTTTATTCTTCACGTCCAGGCTTACGCCCTGGATCATTAGATAGGAATCCAAAGATAAATAGAGAAACAAAGAATATCACTACTGTGTAAACGAAAAGTTTGAGAGTAAGCATTACACAATCTCCAAGATCTTTTTTTAAAAAAAAAAAATGAGAAAAGAGAATAGATCCTTCCATTACCAAAAATTTCTTTCATACCTCCAATTAGATATTGCGGGGGATAACCCTATTAGGGTCTTTCAAAAGGGCAGAATGGGGAATACGGGGTGAGCCAGATTTGGATTTCTCGAAGCTATCCAACCAAGACTTTCAGACTTTCAATGTTTGAATCGAAGGTTCATAGTGTAAGACTAATTTGATCTTATTAATTGTTAGAATTTTTCTCGAATAAAGCATTCATTTTCTATAATAATATTAAGGATCTCATCGAAAACTTACAGCAGCTTGCCAAACGAAGGCTAAGAGAAAAAAGAACAAAGGTATGACTGGCATAAGATCTACGATTGGATTCAAAAAAGCGTAGGCCTCGGGCAATTTGGCGAAGAAAAGACTACTCGAATAAAAGGCAGAATTAAGACAAATGCAGATCAAACTAAAGATATTAAGCATAACAGGCGTTTTGTTCTTGGAGATAATTGCATTTTGATTGAGTTAATGATATAAGGAAAAATGAAGTAAAGTAAGGTAGACAAAAATCCTTCTTTTTCTTTGAACCTACCCAATCAAAAATTCCCCAATTCTCAAACAAAGGAGAATAGAAGAAATAATACTTTCATAGAATATCTTAATTAAATTATATGTAATGATCAATGAATTCGGCTGAATTCTATAGCTATACGCGTAAAAATCCTAGCAAGAATCTAATCTATTCTATAAAGATTTTATATAGAAAATTGCCCTGTAATTGACCAAGACCCAATACTAATATTATTCTTTATTAGTGTAGAATGAAATATAGATGGGGCGTGGCCAAGTGGTAAGGCAACGGGTTTTGGTCCCGGTATTCGGAGGTTCGAATCCTTTCGTCCCAGGTAGATACATTGTATCAGAGTAAAAGTTTATTTTGAAAATAACGTTATGTTTAAATGCCTAATATTGGATAGAATGTCATTCTTGTTTCTTTTAGAATTTTGAATGATTCTTTTCTGAATCATATCTTTGTTTTTCACAACATACAGATATTACTAAATAGATTTGTTTGTGATCAAGATATGATGGTAACATAGGTCACACCTTAGTTGAATTCAACTAATTAAAAAATAAAGTATGGCGGATTTTTCATCATATGTTCATTCCCTTCATATTGATCATTTTGAAGGGGTTTAGAGCTACTTAATTTGAAGAAAAAATCTTACGTCTCATATCTTTTTGAATTTTCAACGATACTTTTTATTTTGAATCACACTAAGAAAGAGCCCTTCTTTCCTATATTTTATTCTTTATCCATTCAAATTCAATTTACTTAAATGTGGGGTAGCCAATTTATTAGGATCTTTTTATTATAAACAAGAGGGGGGTTATTACATTCAATTAATGGGATTAAGTCTCTTAAGACAAGACTGGGTTTGGGTAAACTAAAAAATTAGGAGCAAGCGCCTAATCTGGACTTGTTTGTCTTTGTCCCTAGAGAGTATCCTTTCCCCAAAAGGGATCCTTTTTGTTTTTGTTCTGATTCAGCATTCCCAGAGAGTCGTGGGATAGATAGTTCTTAATTAGTAACAGTAACAGGAGGTCTTCATTTATGTATATCTGTGTATGTACGAATCTCATTAACAACGAATCAAGTTACATATGTAACGGATCCATAATAAAGACTGTAGTTCAGTCTATCTGATAGGTACGAAAAACCCCTAATTCGTTCATCTTATATTTTTTTATTAATAAAATTAAAATCGAAAGAACAAGTACTTAAATCTTCTCTTCGATCGGTCTTTTTTATCTATCTCACACAAAAAAATAAAAATGGGGTTTTTGTTCAATCCATTTATCTGCTTTAAATCGTTGATGGTTCAATTCGAAAAGAAACAGATATTTTAATTTTTTTTATGATTCTAAAAATTTTTAATGATTGCTTTTGAGTTGAATCTTTGGTATTCAAAAGGTGGGAAATGGGCCATATTGAGTCACTTTAAGATGCAGAGTAAAAAAGAATTCATTTATTCATATTCGTATTCTTTATATATTTTTAATAAAAAGTAAAGTTAAAGTGTTGCATTCATACAATAACATACAATAATAGGTGGGGTCTTGCTAAGATTGCTTTAAAACCTTTTTTGCCATCTTTGTATAGAAGAAAAAGGGGTATAGATTAATATGTTTATGTATCGACGGAACCAATGACTATTCATGATTCCATAATTGAATCAATTCCATATGGGTTCCAAATTAGAGGAATTTTTTGTTATGGTAAAACTTCGTTTGAAACGCTGTGGTAGAAAGCAACGTGCGACTTGAAGGACACGATCCGGTGTGGATTTTTATTCTTACATCCGCCATCTTTTCTATGAATGAAGGTGCTCTTGACCCGACATCTGTTCTGTTTTCACTAGAATCCTTTTTTTGTTAGGTTGTAATGAATATAGTAGATGATGGAGCTCGGGTAGAAAGTATGGATTCATCTTTCAGGGGGCAAGAATCTAGGGTTAATACCAATCAATAAATTGGAACAACTTCGTAAGTATATCATATATATCAATATAGAAATTGAAAGGATATAGAAATTGAAAGGATTCGAGTCAGTCAACTTTTTAATTCAAAAATCAAATTTGTTGAAATTGAGAAAAGTCTTTCGATTCAAAGTGTATCGCGCGGGAATCGAGCGTTTATATGATTCTTTGATAGAAAGAAATCACAAAAGGGGTATGTTGCTGCCATTTTGTAAGGATTAAGAAGCACCGAAGTAATGTCTAAACCCACTGATTTAAAACAAAGAAAAAGGATCCCAGAACAAGGAAACACCTTTTTTCAATTGTCTCAATAATCAATAACTGGATATAATAATAATAAAGATTAAATGAGACAAACAAGAGGGGGTTAAAGACCATTCAAAAAATGAAATAAATTGCCTAAAAATTTTTTTTTTAAGCTATTTGAGAATTATCCAACTTGAGTTATGGGTACAAATGATTTTTTTTTCAGGAAGGAGGAAGAAAAAAATGAGTTAAATCCCATTCTAATTTATTTTATCAACTCCTTTGGCATTAATTATAATTCTATACTTAGACAAAACTCCAAATCATTTTTTCTCGAGCCGTACGAGGAGAAAACTTCCTATACGTTTCTAGGGGGGGTCTTGTTCATTTACTTAGATCTATCCCAATGAGCCGTCTATCGAATCGTTGCAATTAATGTTCGATCCCGAAGAGAAGGAAGAGATCTTCGGAACGTAGGTTTTTATGATCCGATAAAGAATCAAAGTTCTTTAAACGTTCCTGCTATTCTCTATTTCCTTGAAAAGGGCGCTCAGCCCACAAGAACTGTTCGGGATCTTTTAAAAAAGGCGGAGGTTTTTAAGTAACTTGGTCCTAATCAAACAAAATTGAATTAAGGAAATTAGGTTTTCGTTGAAACTATACTAATAAGTAATAACCAAGGAATCCTCCCTTTTTTTATTCTAGTTACTTAATGCCTTGATTGAATCTGATATTTTTTTCTACTTGTTCCTTTTTTATTCCTCTATCTAAACATTTTTCAGCTATGTAGTGCCAATCCAACACAAGCCCTTTTTTTAATAGTATTGAAATAAATGAAATTTATTTTGTTTTTCCATTGTATTATTTTCTCAACATTTATATTGACAACAGTGTATCGAACAA